GAAATCGCGATAATTTATTTTTTCCCCGAATGGATTATTCAGAGGTAAAGGATTCAATTCCTTTAAGAAATAAAGTTTTTGGTCCGAATATGAATTAAACCGAACGACCCCTTAACTATTCAGGAGGTTCATAGAACGAATCACACTTTTACCACTAAACTATACCCGCTACAATGATATTATTGCATACAAATGGGCCTTTTGTCAAGCTAGGAGCATAAAAAATCATTCAAATGAGAGTGATAACGTTTTGCACAACGGTTTTCAAAGAGTGTTGCTAGACCAAAAGCGCTCAAAGCATAACAAAAAATGCAGTGTCTAAAGTTTCATTTTCAGTATTCGAGAAAAGCAGTCAAGTCACGAAAAAAGGAAGAAAAATGAATAGGACAGGGGACTTTTGATAGACTAAGTTCGATAAAGTTATCGAGTCAGGATGGAAATAGTCCTTTTTGGTCTTGCTTGAAATAGAGTCAAAAACTCTCGTAAGTCTTATTTGTTCTCAAATCAGAGAAATTTCGATAGAATTTGATGGAATCAAAAAGTGCCCGGTTGGGTAGTGACCGGGCCAGGCCTGAGAAAGAAAAGGGCCTTGCCAAGAAAATCAAAGCACGTAAGTGCTCGGTAGTTATCTTTCCTTTTCTTTCTATTAGATCTTTTGAGTTTTGACTTTATCGAAACAGAATAGCTAAGAAAAGTTTGACATCTCTTGAGAATTAAAATAAAGAAGGAGAAAGAACGACGGTTTTGAATCCTTTTTTCATGTGGAAGGGAACATATTAATAATTATAATTATCTTTTTCAATAGGGAGAGATGGCTGAGTGGACGAAAGCGGCGGATTGCTAATCCGTTGTACGAGTTATTCGTACCGAGGGTTCGAATCCCTCTCTTTCCGTTTTCGTCGCTGACTTGATATTTTCTTTTCTTTCAAATTGCACAAACCCCCTATTCCTAGTTAAATGTGGGGAATAGATAAAAAATCGAAATAAAATGAAAAAAAAAAAGATAGAAAAACGAAAAAACCTTTATTCTTCACGTCCAGGATTACGTCCTGGGTCATTAGATAGGAATCCAAAGATGAAGAGAGAAACAAAGAATATTACTACTGTGTAAACGAAAAGTTTGAGCGTAAGCATTCCACAATCTCCAAGAGCCTTTTTGGAAAAAACGAGAAAAGAGAATAGATCGTCCATTTTTCTACCCCATAGTCTATTTTGACACCAAGAAATGAAGTGCTTTCTCGAACTTGAAAAGAAGTCTATCAGAAAAAATAAGAGTCTTTAATTCCCCAGGCTTCCTGCCCATAATAAGATATGGGTACCCTAATTCTGCAGAAAATCACAGAGAAATTAAGGCCTTGCACTGGAAAAAGGGTCAGAAGGGGGAAATGTGGCGAGCCAGATTTGATGTCTCGCGGCGATCCAAGAATTTCAACGTTTGCCTCAAAGATTGAGACGCAAAATACTTAGCAATCGTTAGAAATTTTTCTCGAAGAAATCATGCAGTTTTTAGGATAGTTTAGGATAATATTAAGTAACTTATCGAAAACTTACAGCAGCTTGCCAAACAAAGGCTAAAAGAAAAAAGAACAGGGGTATGACGGGCATAATATCGACGATTGGATTTAAAAAAGCATAGGCCTCGGGCAATTTGGCAAAGAAAAGACTTGTTGGACAAAGGGCAGAATTAAGACAGATACAGATCAAACGAAAGAGATTAAGCATAGCGGACATTTTGTTCTTGGCGATAATTGCAATTTAATTGAGTTCTTGAGATCTTCGGAAAACGGAAGAAAGTAAGGTAGACAAAAAAAATCCTTCTTTTTCGTTGAACTGACCCAATCAAAAATTCTCCAATTCTCAAAGGCGAATAGAAGAAATCATATTTTCATCTACTATTTTAATTACATTATATCTAATGATCAATAAATTCAGTCGAATTCTCTACCTATAAGGAGCAAATTCCTCGCACAAACCTAGAATCTAGAGAATTGAATTATCTCTTCTCTATAATCTCTTCTCGTAAAATTGTCGCTAGAGATAAGGACCGGCCTTAAGGACAAAGATTTATTGGATTAAGAAAATATTATGAATTAAAATCAATGTGAAAATGTATAGTTGCTAACAGAGTCAAATTTGAGCATACTCGATATTGATCATCCAATGAATCAGCAAGCTCAATGTTAATTTGGGGCGTAGCCGAGTGGTAAGGCGACGGGTTCTGGTCCCGGTAATCGAAGGTTCGATCCCTTTCGTCCCAAGGCCTATAATGTTAATTTGGGGCGTAGCCGAGTGGTAAGGCGACGGGTTTTGGTCCCGGTAATCGAAGGTTCGATCCCTTTCGTCCCAAGGCCTATTTTGTTAATTTGGGGCGTAGCCGAGTGGTAAGGCGACGGGTTTTGGTCCCGGTAATCGAAGGTTCGATCCCTTTCGTCCCAAGGCCTATTTTGTTTTATTTTAGTATGGGTTTTTGAAGTTCCATCGGAACAATATCTAATGAAAAATAAATTCAGTCGAATTTCGGATACAAAAGAAAAAACAGCGGTTTTTTCGAGAGAAATCGAGAGAAATCGAGAGAAATCGAGAGAAATCGAGCGAGATAAATCGAGATAAATTCGCTATTAGGGTTTTATTAGGGTTTTACTGGAGTTGCTTTTTTAGCTCGTATGTGTTATAATGTTATTTGAGAATAGAAAAAGATATATTAGTTTTTTATTCTCATTATTTATAATAAAATTCCCAAAGGAGGGGGAAGTTTTCAAAATATGAAAAAAATGTGTGGGGGTACCCGCAGTCTCACTTGTTTTAGAAGGATAACTTTAGCGTTCCCATACAATATGAAGTTTTGGTGTAGGACCTCCGAAGTGAATTCTGAGATCTCAACAGGTGTTGTTGAAATCTCAGAAGTTAATGTTGAGGTCTCAACAGCAGAAGAAGAGAGGGAAGCATCGGAACGGGTTCATTGCGAGAATCTCGCAGATACGGCTACTTTATCGTTGTCCGAATGTCCTAAGACACGCTGTCCTAAGACACGTTGTCCTAAGACACGTTGTCCTAAGACACCTGGAAAAAATAAAAAAAGAAAAAATAAAAAAAGTAAAATAAATGGGATTAGAAATCCCGCATTCGAAACGAACGGTAGTCTCTTCCCAGAATCAAATGACGATCCGGTAAGCCACCCAGAATGCTGGGATTGCTGGAACTACCAGCACAAATGGAACCACTCGGAAGAATTCCCCTATGGCGATGGGGATATCACATATTGTGATAGTCACGGCTTGGGCAAATATAATTGTGATAGTCACGGCTTGGGCAAATATAATTGTGATAGTCACGGCTTGGGCAAATATAAGCCAGACTTCATCTGTGGCGAGGTTGAAGGCGAACAATTTATCCGGGACGAATTTGAGAAAATGCGGCACAAATATAAGTTAGAAACGGATGAGTGCGTGGAAATCTTCCGAAAGGCCATTCTAGACCACCTAGTAACCATCGTAAAAAACCAAAAAAGAAAGTCCCATTTATATTTTAAGAGGATTGGGGTTTCGCATGGTGCGTTGAATCAGTTAAAGACCCTAAGCAGTTAAAGACCCTATCATAACGATATTTCAATCTTCAACGCGAAGATTGAAATATACATTATGATGTCGATGTACCGACTGAACCAATAACTAGTCATGATTCCATAATGGAATCCGTTCCCGAGGGGGTTGCCGATTAGAGGGATTTATGGTTAAACTTCGTTTAAAACGCTGTGGTAGAAAGAAACGTGCGGCTTATCGAATCGTTGCAATTGATGTTCATTCCCGACGAGATGGGCGAGATCTTCGGAAAGTGGGTTTTTATGATCCGATACAGAAGCAAACGTATTTAAACGTTCCTGCGATTCTATATTTTCTTGAAAGAGGGGCTCGTCCAACAGAAACTGTTCGGGACATTTTAAAGAAGTCGGCGGTTTTTCAAGAACTTTCTCCCAATCAAATAAAATGGAATTAATTTAAGGAAATAAGGGGGTAGTATCTACCCCTTTCTTTTCTAGAACTTTTCTCTCTTTTGTTTCTTGATTGACTAAATTCGAGATTTTTTTCGACTTTTTTTTTACTACCCCTATATAAAATTTTTGTATCTATGTAGTGCCAATCTAACTCAAGTTCGTATTTTTTGGAATATTTTTCAACCGAATTTCTTATCTTTTTTCATTAGATTCTTTTGTTAACCTTTATATTGACAACAATGCATTGAACAAATATAATGCAGCGTGATAAAGGGATCTCTTTTTTGCTAAAGGGATCTTTTTATTTCCGTCGCATCGGTTTGGTTTTTGTTTAGTCAAAAAGGGGTTCGTTGGATGTGCTTTGATAGCCGCATTTTTGCTTGAAAACGTGACTAACAATGACATAATGACATAAGGAAGGATCTATCATTATTTCTGGTTTTTCTCGGAAAATTTCTTCTTTTCATCTGAGTTATTACGTTTTCTGGTCTTAATCGATTCGCAAATGGGTTTTTATGCTTTAATTCGCTCGTCGAATCATTTTTTTTTCATTCTGATTATATCTACATACTTTTTCTTCTATTCGGGTTGCTAACTCAACGGTAGAGTACTCGGCTTTTAAGTGCGACTCGGATCTTTTACACCTTTCGATGAAGCGCTGAATTCATCCATACCATCGGTAAAGTTTGGAAGACCACGACTGATCCTAAAAGGGAATGAATGGAAAAAATAGCATGTCGTAGCAACCAAGAGTTCTGAGAATCTTTTCTTCTTTCCCGGGCTGGACAAAACTTTGTTTAACTTATTGAAAGGGAGTCAAATGGATTCAATTTCAAGTTGGGTCAAATGAATAAATGGATAGAGCCTTCTTCAATTAATTTAATGAAATTATAAGGAACGAAAAAGCAACGAGCTCCCATTCTTAATGTGAATGATTTCCCGATCTAATTAGACGTTAAAAATAGATTAGTGCCTGAATCCGGGTAAGGGCTTATCCGAGAAGCGGATTCTTTATTTTTTCATGAATCCTAAATATTAGCATTCTCCATTCCAGAATGGAGCTGTGTGTGTGTGTATAAGAAAGAGTAGATTGATAACAAAATTTCCCAAATCAAAAGAGCGATTGGGTTGAAAAAATAAAGGATTTCGAACGATCTTGTTATCCTAGAACGAATATAAACGACTTCAAGAAAATGGAATTAAAGAGAGGATCGAGAATCCGTTGATAAGTTGACCTGGATCCGAGGTATCGTTTCCTTATCTTACTAGAAAAATACCTTGTTTTGACTGTCTCGCACTCTGTATCATTTGAGAACTCCCCAAATCCCCTACCTTTGGTTCAAATAGCATTCAAAATGGAGGAAGTTCAAAGCTCTTTCGAGCGCGATAGATTTCAACAACATGACTTCTTATATCCACTTATCTTTCAAGAGTATATTTATGCACTTGCTCATGATCATGGTTTAACAAGATGCATTTTGTTGCAAAATGCCGGTTCTGACAATAAATTCAGCTTACTCATTGTGAAACGTTTAATTACTCGAATGTATGACCCAAATTTTTGGATTCTTTCTCTGAATGATTCTAAACAAAATCCACTTTGGGGGCGCAATAAGAATTTTGATTTTCAAATGATATCCGAGGGATTTTCGGTCATGATGGAAATTCCCTTTTCGCTCCAATTCCTATCTTCCCTAGAAAAGCGCCAAAAGAAAGGGAAAGAGATAGTGAAATCCGCGAATTCACGATCAATTCATTCTATTTTTTCTTTTTTAGAGGACAAAATGTCACATCTAAATTATGTGTTCGATATCCTAATACCTTACCCAATCCATCTCGAAATCGTGGTGCAAGCTCTTCGCTACTGGCTAAAAGATGCTTCGTCTTTGCATTTATTACGAGTCTTTCTCCACGAGTTTCATACTTGGAATAGTCTTCTTACGTTAAAGAAAGTCAGTCCTTCTGTTTCCGAAATAAATCAAAGATTCTTCTTCTTCCTATATAATTTTCATGTCTATGAATACGAATCCGTCGTTGTCTTTCTTCGTACCCAATCTTTTCATTTACGATCAACATCTTTTAGAGCGCTTCTTGAACGAATCTCTTTCTATGACAAACTAGAGCATCTTATAGAAACCTTGGACGGGGCTTTTGAAGCCAATCGATGGGTGTTCAAGGACTCTTTCATGCATTATGTTAGGTATCAAGGAAAAGCAATTCTCGCTTCAAAAGGTACGCCTCTTTTGATGCATAAATGGAAATATTACTTTGTCAATTTCTGGCAATCGTATTTTGACCTTTGGTCTCAACCACGACGAATCCATCTCAAGCAATTAGCAAACCATTCCCTTGACTTTCTCGGTTATTTTTCAAGTGTGCGAAGAAAGACTTCAACGATACGTAATCAAATGTTAGAAACTTCATTTGTACTCAATCATGCTATTAAGAAGTTTGATACTATTCTTCCAATGATTCCCCTGATTTCATCCTTGGCTAAAGCCAAATTTTGTAATATATTAGGGCATCCTATTAGTAAGTCCATTTGGATCGATTTCTCAGATTCTGAGATTATTGACCGCTTCGGGCGTATATACAGAAATCTTTCGCATTATTATAGCGGGTCTTCCAAAAAAAAACCTTTGTCGCGAATAAAGTATATACTTCAACTTTCTTGTGCTAGAACTTTAGCTCGTAAACACAAAAGTACTGTACGGGCTTTTTTGAAAAGATTCGGCTCGGAAGTATTCGAAGAATTCTTTACGGCGGAAGACCAAGTTCTTTCCTTGACCTTTCCAAGAGCTTCTTTTATTTCGCGGAAGTTCCATCAAAAAAGGGTTTGGTATTTAGATATTATTTGTATCACTGATTTGGCCAATCATGACTGATTCATTATGAAAGCGGGTAAATGGAAATTTTGATTCGAATGGAATAAAAGAAATTCCAATAATGAAGAACTAAAAAAATGTTTCCTTATTTCTATTCTGAAATTGACTTGTAAGAAGGGTCTAAGTATTCCACTTTTTGTCTAATGGCGGAACTGAATTTTAGATGTATACAGAGGGAAAGCCGTGTGCAATGAAAAATGCAAGCACGGCTTGGGGAGAGGTTGTTACTTATTTAACGGTAACATTATCGACTCCATCCGACTAGTTCCGGGTTCGAATCCCGGGCAACCCATTGTTCTGTCCTGTGCAGTTGTTACTTATTTAAGTAGTAAAGTAGAATAAAGTAGAATTTTGGGTAGGAATTTCGATTTATGGAATACGGAAAGCGAAGACTACCTTTTCTAGGTTTAGGTAAAGGTATACGAAGAACTTCCTATTTTTTAGGATTAACAATCGTTCCAATGAACCGTACCAAAGCGAGTTCTTTTTCAAACTTTCGCTTAGCCAGAAATAGGGCTGGTCATTCCTCTCCCCATAATGAAGGATTATTCACTTCGATTGGGGTTAGGTTCGATTGGCGTTTTTAATCGGACTCGTCTTCGAATTGGAACTCGCTCGGATTTT